CAGAACAGATTCTTTGTCTAATAGTTTCGTTCGCTTTTGTTATGTGATTAAAGGAATTTTTCTAAAGTATATGGGAAAAATCTCAGAATTTGAACTTTCGGCTTATTACCCTTCTTTCGCAGATTTATTTATTTCTATAGAAGAATCAGGAGAAGAAGAGAGCGGAATAGACGACGACGAAAAAGACACCTACGACAAAGACGAACTAGAAGAAAAAATAATGGAGGCTCAAGAAATCTGGGAGTACGTTCCTTTAGGTCACGTAATAAGGTGTTACGTGCTAATGATCCAATTAGCTATTAGAAGAGGAATTATACTACCTTTATTGATAATAGCGAAAAATGTTGGCCGTATATTATTATTGCAACGTTCTGAGTTGTTGGAAGATTTCAAAGAGTACAAGAATGAAAGATATTTATACTGTACCCATAACGGTATTCCATTCTCAGGCACAGATTTGCCTGAAACCTGGACGAAGGAGGGTATACAGATAAAGATAGTATATCCTTTCCGCCTAAAACCTTGGCACAGTCCTTCTGATCGAGAGAGACATGATGACTTTTTTTATTTAACAACTTGGGGACTGAGAACATCCGTTCCTTTTGGTCGTCCCGAAGCCCCAAAAATGAAATCCTTTTTTAAACCTATTTTTAAAAAACTCTACAAAATAAGTAAAAAAATTCGAAAGCACCTTGCAAAATGGATTTTTTTTATTCAAAATGGATTAGAAAAAAGATTATTAAATAAAAACCTTTCAAACGTAAATACAAATTTCGAATTAGAATTAAGAGACAAATCAAGTGAAATAATAAAAGAAAACGATTCTCTAATAAATAATCAGATGATTCATGAATCATCCATTGAATCCCAATTCAAGAATTTGACAAAAAATTATTCATTGATACAAATAAGAATGAAATATCTGGCTAATAGAAGAAGTAGAATCAGAAATCAAATAGATCAAATTTTTGAAATTTTCCATATTAGCCCTAACAAAAAACATTATGGTGTTACAAGATTAGAATCACTCCAAATTTTTGTTAAAATATTAAAAAGAAGAACTGCTCGATTAATCCGTAAATCAGGTTATTTTCTAGAATTTTTTATGGAAAAGATATATGTAGATCTATTTCTATATATTTTCAATATTTCCATAAATTATACACAAAAATTTTTTCTTGAATTCAAAAAAATGGATAGGGTTGATAGAACAAATAGAAATTCAATTCAGTTTATTTCGACTATAAAAAAATCACATTTTTTGTTTAGTAGTTTGCTTAGTAGTAAGATTAATAAGAATTCGAGAAGTCATTCTGATTTATCTTTTTTGTCGCAAGCCTACGTATTTTACAAAATATCACAAGCCCAACAAAGTAACTTATATCAGTTAAGATCTGTCTTTCAATATAATGGAACATCTTTATTTCTTAAGAATGAAATAAAAGATTTTTTTGGAGCACAAGGAATAATTCATTCCGAACTAAGGACTAAGAAACTTCCAAATTCTGGAATGAATCAATGGAAAAACTGGTTAAAAAGTATTTATCAATACGGTTTATCTAAGAAAGAATGGTCTGATTTAGGAATAGAAAAAAGGCGAAAAAAAATCAATCAATATTGTAAAGAACAATTAATTAATTCCAATTACCAAAATGCAAAAGCCCCTTTATTGTTATTACCGGATAAAGAGGAAAATTGGAAAAAAAACCTTAAATTTAAGGTTTTAGCATATAAATTTCTTTTTCATGGGGATAAGAAGGATTTAGATAGTTATAGGATACCATTCCAAGGAAATAAAAATAGTGAATTGTCTTATACTAAAAATTTCAACTTATATACTCCAAAGACTCCAAAGACTCCAAAGACTCCAAAGAAAGAAATGAAAAAAAAAGTGTCTGCGATAGAAAAGGAAGTTGAGAAGATAGAAAAGGAAATGGAGAAGAAAGCAAAGGATATGTTTTTTCAGGATGAGAAAGAGAAATGTTGTAAACAAATTTTTCTCCTTCAAAAGAAAAGCTTTTTTGATCGGTGGATGGGAATGAATAAAGAAAAGAATGAAGAAATACTAAGCCCTCGTCCACCGCTAGAATCTTGGTTCTTCCCAGAATTTGTCTTACCTTATAATATATATAAAAAAAAGCCCTGGACTATACCAATAGATTTGCTTTTTTCAACTTATGAAGATTTCACTTTAAAAAAAAAGAAAAGACTCGCGGATCAAAATAAACTCGCAGAGAAAAATAAACCCGCAGATCAAAATAAACTGAATCACATAATTCCTGGATCCTATTTTTTAGAAGAAATTCTGAATAAAGTGGTAAAACCTCTTTCTTTTCAAATTGACTTTTTGGATTATGAGGACGCATATAGCAATGTCGACCTATATATTCTTATGCAGAATTTGGAAATGAATACAAAAAAAAAGATCGATTTTGCTCTATCCTTTATAAAAAAGGGAGATTTAAATCTTGATATAATAGATGAAAATATAGAGGAAAACATAGAGGAAATGGACAAGGAAAAGGAAGAGGAAATGGACAAGGAAAAGGAAGAGGAAACGGAAGAGGAAACGGAAGAGGAAAAGGAAAAGAAAAGGGAAGAGAAAAGGAAAAAGAAAAGGGAAGAGGAAAAGGAAAAAATAATGAAATCAATTTTACGTTCTATAGAAAGGGGAACACTTATTATTGAACCATTTCGCAGCATGTATAATAGTGAAGGGTCTTTTATTATGTCTCAAATGACAGGTCTTTCGTGGTTTGAGAAGAATAAAATAAAATACCAAAATAATCAAAAAAGATTCGGAGACGAAAACAATTATGATTTGCTTATTCCTGAAAATATTTTATTGGCTAGACGTCGTCGAGAATTAAGAATTCTCAGTCTTTTAAACTCAAGGAATAATAGGGGTGTGGATAAAAACCCAGTATATTGCAATGGGAATAGGGTAAATAAAGGTAGTCAATTTTTTGATAAAAGCAAAGATCTTGATCGAGATAAAAAGAAACTTATCAAATTCTTTCTTTGGCCCAATTATCGATTAGAAGATTTAGCTTGTATGAATCGTTATTGGTTCGATACTAATAACGGTAGTCGTTTTAGTATATTAAGAATACTTATGTATCCACGATTAAAAACTCGTTTATGATAGATTTTTCTTAGATCTTCCTTATCATCTAGTAGATAAATAGATGTACACACGTCTTGTCTTACATCCAATTTCGATACATGATACTAATTCGATAACGTATCAATTAGATCCAGAAATGAATCAACAGAATTTTCTTTATTCATTCATTTTATCAATATGAGTGAATAAGGAAATTCGTATTATTATGTGTACAAGAGAAAAAAGTTGGCATTATTATTACCGATCGGCAAAATTCTATATTTGGTAAAAAAGGGAAGGTTTCAAATTTATGACAAAAAAATCATTCATATCTGTTATTTCGCATGAAGAAAAAGAAGAAAAGAGGGGGTCCATTGAATTTCAAGTATTCTTTTTTAGCAAAAAGATCAAAAGACTTACTTCACATTTGAAATTGCACAAAAAAGACTATTCATCTCAGAGAGGTATACGAAAAATTCTAGGAAAACGGCAACGACTACTGGCTTATTTGTTTAAAAAAGATAAAGTACGTCATAAAGAATTAATGAGTAAATTGAAAATTCGAAAGTTAAAATAAAAACACGTTAATTTGAAGAGTTATTTTGAATTATTTTATTTATTAGATCTTGAATTTGGATAAACTTCTTTTTTCCTGTTCAAGTCAATAAGATAATGAAAAATTCCGATTTTTTTCTCTCTTATTTTACATATAATGGATTTACCTGGACCAATACTTTTCTTTTAGTCTTTCTGGGGTCAGGTCTTATATTAGGGGGTCTCAGTGTGGTCTTATTTACCAATTATTGAATGCAGTTAATCTAAATTTTGTAACATTTTCTGATTTTTTTGATAGTCGCCAATTAAAAGGAAACATTTTCTCTATTTTTGTTATAGCTATTGCAGCCGCTGAAGCAGCTATTGGACCGGCTATTCTTTCCTCAATTTATCGTAACAGAAAAAAAACTCGTATCAATCAATCGAATTTATTGAATACGAGTAGTCTTTTTTTTTTTATTTAATTATATTCGAATTATAGATATATTAGAATTATAGAAATTGAAATTTGAATAGTCATCGATTCAAATTAGATTACTAAGTAAGGCACCTTAAGGTATAATCAGACTTTCCAAAATGGAATAAATCAAACAAAGTATTTTGGACCTCCTCTTTTTATTTATTTTCTAATAAGCCGATCCAATCCAGAAGTGGATTAATTCAAAAATTCCGGTAAATCATTGATTCGTCTGGTATTTGAATATGTGGTTCATTTACTTTACTAGAACTAGATCGAAAATTAATGAAGTGAAAAAAAAAAAAAAATTATAGATTCAATGTCACATTCAGTAAAGATTTATGATACATGTATAGGGTGTACTCAATGTGTACGAGCTTGTCCTACGGATGTATTAGAAATGATACCTTGGGATGGATGTAAGGCTAAACAAATAGCTTCTGCTCCAAGAACAGAGGACTGTGTTGGTTGTAAGAGATGTGAATCTGCCTGTCCAACCGATTTTTTAAGTGTTCGAGTTTATTTAGGGCCTGAAACAACCCGCAGTATGGGTCTAGCTTATTGATACGTTTCAGAAAAGTCCACTTGAATCCATTCTATTCTATTTGGATTTTTTTTTACCGACAAAAACCCGTACCCTAACTAAATAAATTTCGGGTACGGGTTTTTTTTTGGCTCAAGTGTATCTTGTCTTTACCATTAATTATTTTCCTTGGTTAACTACAATTGTAGTTTTGCCCATATTTGCAGGTTCTTTTATTTTCTTTCTTCCTCATAGAGGAAATAAGGTAATCCGGTGGTATACTATATCCGGTGGTATACTTTATGTATTTAAATGCTGGAGCTACTTCTAACAACCTACGCATTCTCTTATCATTTCCAGCCGGACGATCCATTAATCCAACTGGCAGAAGATTATAAATGGATCAATTTTTTTAAAATTTTCACTGGAGATTAGGAATAGATGGACTTTCGATAGGACTTTTTTTACTGACGGGATTCATCACCACTTTAGCTACTTTAGCGGCTTGGCCGCTTACTCGAGATTCTCTATTATTCTATTTCCTTATGTTAGCAATGTACAGTGGTCAAATAGTATCGTTTTCGTCCCGAGACCTTTTACTTTTTTTAATAATGTGGGAGTTAGAATTAATTCCTGTTTATCCACTTTTATCCATGTGGGGAGGAAAGAAAGGTCTCTACTCAGCTACTAAGTTTATTTTGTATACTGCAGGGGGTTCCATTTTCCTATTAATGGGAGCTCTGGGTGTTGGTTTATATGGTTCCAATGAACCAACATTTCATTTTGAAACATTAGTTAATCAATCGTATCCTCTGGCATTAGAAATAATATTCTATCTATATTGGTTTTTTTATTGCCTTTGCTTTAAAATTACCGATTATTCCTTTACATCCACGGTTACCAGATACCCATGGAGAAGCACATTACAGTACTTATATGCTTCTAGCGGGAATCTTATTTCAAATGGGAGCATATGGATTGGTTCGTATCAATATGGAACTATTACCCCATGTTCCTTTTCTCTTTTCTCCTAGGTTAATAATAATGGGCACAATACAAATAATCTATGCAGCTTCAACATCTCTCGAACAGCGTAATAAAAAAAAAAGAATAGCCTATTCCTCTGTATCTCACATGGGTTTCATAATTAGAAGAATTAGTTCTATAACTGATACGGGACTTAATGGAGCTATTTTACAAATAATCTCTCATGGCTTTATTGGTGCTGCACTTTTTTTTCTTAGCGGGAACTAGTTACGATAGAATACGTCTTTTTTATCTCGACGAAATGAGCGGAATAGCTATTCCAATGCCAAAAATATTCACACTTTTCAGTAGCTTTTCACCGGCATCTCTTGGGTTACCGGGCATGAGTGGTTTCATTGCAGAATTAAAAGTATTTTGTGGAATAATTACCAGCCAAAAATATCTTTTACTACCCAAAATAATAATTATTTTGGGAATGGCAATTGGAATGATATTAACTCCTATTTATTCATTATCTATGTCACGTCAAATGTTCTATGGATATAAGTTATTTTATATTCCAAACTCCTACTTTTTTGATTCTGGACCGCGCGAGTTATTTGTTTCGACTTCTATCTTTCTACCAATAATAGGTATTGGCATTTACCCAGATTTCGTTCTCTCACTATCAGTGGAGAAGGTGGAAGCTATTCTATACAATTTTTTTATAGATAGTTTTCCTTTCATTTCATGAAATGAAAAAAAAAAGGAAAAAAGAAGTCTTTCCTCTTCTTTACATAAAGTCAAGAAGAAGAAAGACTGAATTGAAATTAGAATCAGTCAAGTCATGTTTGACGTTTGCGAGAACTATTTCAAACTTTCTTTAAAGGGTTCTCGCCTGGTTATAAGAAACTTGGTTATGCCTTGTCCTATGTTTAGATTCGTAAGGCCCTTTCTTCATTTTAATTAAGTGTTAATGTAAATGAACCATAACTATGTAGCCCTATTCTTAATAGGTTGACCCCAAAATAACATATCCAAATTATAAGAAAGCCTATAAAAGCCACAATTGCAGAATTGGCACTCTGCAAATTTTTATTTGTTCGAATATGTAAATAAATTGCAAATATGGTCCAAGTAATAAATGCCCAAGTTTCCTTTGGGTCCCAATTCCAATATGATCCCCATGCCTCATTGGCCCATACTGCTCCTGAAAGAATACCCGTGGTTAAAAAGATAAATCCTAGACTAATAACAAAATAACCCCAATGATCCAGTTGTTCAATCAACCGAGACCTGTAATAATTTCGAACCGAAGGGGGAGAAGCGCTTTGTAAAAAATTGCCCTTTTCATTCATGTATTGAATTTCACCGAAGAAAAATGACTCGTTTAATAAATGTTTTCTTTTATCAAAAATCCTTATTATATCTTTTTTTATATCTTTTTGAAATGTAATGATTAAAAGTGCTATTGATAATAATGATCCGCATAAAAGAGCTGCATAACCCAAGACCATCATACTTACATGCATCATTAACCACTGAGATTGGAGGGCGGGTACTAATATTGCGGATTTATGCATTTCCGTTAAGAGACCCGAAGTAGCAAACCCTTGGGTAAAAATAGCACTTGGCGCGATTATTCCACTTAGATTATTTTTTTGTTTTTTAAAATAAAGAATCATATGAATAATGTAGAAACTCCAAGAAAGGAAGATTAATGATTCATATAGATCACTTAATGGGAAATGTTTCCAATAAACCCAACGAGTAACTAATAATCCTGTTAGACAGAAAAAAGTAATTATCATGCCTTTTTCAAATGAATCATATAGTCCTACTATCTCATTGACTAATAAAGTTATCAACTGAAGTGTAATTACAATGGAAACCATTGCAAAGGAAATATGAGTTAAAATGTGCTCTAAAGTCGAAAATATCATAAAAAAAAAAAAAAGAAATCCTTCTAAGAAATGGAAATCAAAAATTTAATTCATTTCATTATAGAACTATTGAATCCTTTTGAGAATTTATACGATGTCATGCCGCTACTCGGACTCGAACCGAGATGCTCTCGCACTGCTTCCTAAGAGCAGCGTGTCTACCAATTTCACCATAGCGGCAGCTTCTTTCAAATCATAATAGCTCTTTTTTAGTCAATCGTCCAGATTAAAGGAGTTAATTCAATGCAATATTTTTTCCGAAACGTTCAAATTGATGAATAAAAAAATCGAAATTGAAACATTTCTTTTTCATTATTTCATAATAAGATATACTACACTACATATTTGAAGTTAATTTTATGGTACTGCTTTAATTTGTCAATGGACTTTCATGTAGTTTATGTTTTCTTGAAATGCGAAAGGGAACTCTTGTAACTAGAATATTCTATATTTCATCCCGAACTAGACCTCAATAAAGTTCTTTGGAATTATTGGTAATAAAAAATGAATTATTTAGCCGATTTGAAAAATATAAAATAAAAAAAAAAATATTAAATAACAAATACATTGATTTTTTACATATAGAAAAAAGAAAAATAGGATTTTTTTTATCACAATTTCAGCGAAGCATTGGAGGTTTTTCTTTTATGTAAATAGATAGTTTTCTATCTAAACCAAATTAACCGGTAGGATTTTTCTTGTGTCTATTAGTTATCTTCGGTTTCAACAAACCAATTAAGTTAAGTATTGAACCAGAGATGTCATATAAAAAAAAAGTTTTGATCTCTATTGAAACGTACTTCCAAAACATAAAAAAATTCTTCGTGCATAATATCCAATTTAATAGAATTAAAAATTAAGTTAAGTAAGGGCTTTTCTATTGATTTGAAAGAGGTAGGTATGTATATATGAATTCCGAGAAATAATGATTTCAAGAGTTATAGTTTGAAACTAAATCTTTCCTATTTGCCCTTTCAAATTGAAAAATATACATACAATTAATAGAAATAGATAGAAAATACTGAATTTTATTGTGTTGTGACAAAACAAAAACGTTGATGGGGAAAAAATCCCCATCTTATAAATGAAAAATAGACTAAAAAAAAAAGAAAGGTGAGGAAATCTTCTATTTTTTTTTTTCAAACAAAAAAGTACCATTTTATGGTCAACATAATAGTTCTTATTTTACATATCATCAGACAAAATCAAGTTCCGATTTTCGAATTTTATACAGTTCAAAACATTAATTAGTGAATGCAAAGCATTAATTCCATATTGAAATTGTTTATTTTTTCGATTTTAGACTCTAAGTGAAAAAAAAAATTATTTCAAAATTGTTCTAAGATTTTTTTGAGTTGGGCCAATTTCGATTGTTCGTCTTTCGATTGTTCGTATTCGACGAAGATTTTATTATTTATTTTTTCTATAAACAAAGTTGAATTCCCGGAATAAAGAGATTTTGCTATTGAAAAAGCTTTTAACGCTGCCCAATATCCCCCCTTTTTCCAAATATTTTTACGAATATGCTTTTTGGAAATGGAAGTACGTTTTTTTGGAACTGCCATTGAAAGTGGATTATTCATTGTTGTAGTTGGATGTGAAAGACATCTATTGGTCAAAAGAATCTTTGTTTCCCATTTATTATCTATGTATTTAGATTCTAGACGATACCCTCTTTATGTAATTTTTCAAATATAGAAAAGCATAATCTAACTAAAAATATATGAAATATACATATATATATACATATACATATATTGAAATTCCCCAAAATATTCAATTAGGAGAAACAAAATTTTCTATAGAGTATAATATTTTCAAATTCAAATACTTCGTGCGAAATTGGTGAATAATTTTTCTAAAAATTTTCGAATTAATCAAAATTTCTACTTATACTTAAGATCTATATATATTGTATATTTTTGCTATATTTCATTTAATTTAAATGTACATATTAAGCCACATCGAAAAATTTTAGAACCCTTAGCTAATCTTAATGGAAAAGCTTGAATTTTTTTTTTATTCCTACTTCATAGACTTCAACATTTTACATTTACTTAATAATTAACACTTTTACTAAAAAATTGATTATTTGACCAATTAGAACTTCTTTTCAAATAAAAAAAATTAAATTTAATAATATAAATTAAGAATTTTATTTTTAGTTATGTAAAAAAAAACTAGATTTTTTTTATTGACTTCTTTCAATTCAAAAGAGGCAAGAACCGGCGAATCGTAAACAAAAAAGAGAATTTGAATAGAAAATTTAGATATTCGATTATGGAACATATATACCAATATGCATGGATCATACCCTTCATTCCACTTCCAGTTCCTTTGTTAATAGGAGTGGGACTTCTCCCTTTTTCCGACGACAACAAAAAAATCTTCGGCGTATATGGGCTTTTTCTAGTATTTTGTTGTTAAGTATAGTTATGATTTTCTCAAAGAAGCTGTCTATTCAGCAAATAAATAGCAATTTGATTTATCAATATGTATGGTCTTGGACTATTAATAATGATTTGTCTTTAGAATTCGGCTACTTGATGGATCTACTTACCTCTATTATGTCAATGTTAATTACTACTGTTGCAATTCTAGTTCTTATTTCTAGTCATAATTATATGTCTCATGATCGGGAATATTTGAGATTTTTTGCTTATATGAGTTTTTTCAATATTTCCATGTTGGGATTAGTTACCAGTTCAAATTTGATACAGATTTCTATTTTTTGGTAATTAGTTGGAATGTGTTCGTATCTATTAATAGGGTTTTGGTTCATACGACCTATTTCTTCAAATGCCTGTCAAAAAGCGTTTGTGACTAATCGTGTAGGGGATTTTGGCTTATTATTAGGAATTTTAGGTATTTATTGGATAACAGGCAATTTCGAGTTTCGGGATTTTTTTGAAATATTCAATAACTTTAATTATAAATAATAATGAGATCCTTTTTTTATTTTGTATTTTGTGTACTTTCTTGTTATTTGCGGGTGCAGTTGTTAAATCTGCCCAAATTTCCTTTCATGTATGCTTACCTGATGCTATGGAGGGACCCACTCCTATTTCAGCTCTCATACATGCTGCTACCATGGTAGCAGCAGGGATTTTTCTAGTCGCTCGACTTCTTCCTCTTTTCTTAGTTATACCTTACATAATGAGTGGAATATCTTTCATAGGTATAATAAAAGCCGTACTATTAGGAACTACTTTAGCTCTTGCTCAAAAAGACATTAAGAGAGGTTTAGCTTATTCTACAATGTCTCAACTAGGTTATATGATGTTAGCCCTAGATATAGGTTCTTACCGAGCTGCTTTATTTCATTTGATTACTCATGCTTATTCAAAAGCATTATTGTTTTTAGGATCCGGATCCGTTATTCATTCAATGAAAGCTATTGTTGGATATTCTACAGATAAAAGTCAGAATATGGTTCTTATGGGAGGATTAAGAAAACATGTACCAATTAAAAAAAAAACTGCTTTTATTACTATTAATGATTTTGACAATCAAAATATTTCTTCATATTTATAGCATTCTTTTTATATAAATCTATTTATTCATCATTAAAAAAATTTTATTTAATTAATTCATTTAATAAAAGAGGTACGGAGAGATTTTTTGGGGACAAAATTCGAAATATTCTATATAATTGGTCTTCTAACCGTGGTTATATAGATGCTTTTTATACAACATCCTTTATTAGGGGTGTAAGAGACTTGGCTGAACTAATTTATTTTTTTTATAAACGAATAATTGATGGAATTCCGAATGGTTTTGGTGTTACAAGTTTTTTTGTAGGAGAAGGTATCAAGTATGTAGGAGGAGGTCGCATTTCCTCGTATCTTTTTTGGTATTTATTCTATGTATCCATTTTTTTATGAATTTACTATTTTGTTTTCTAAAAAACTAAAATAATAAACATTCTTTTCTCCTTTTGTATTGTAATTTTTGTATTTTTCTATTATTATTTTTCTATGAAAATATTTTCACTTTCCATATATAGAAATAGAAAGAGATAGACTAGAAAGGACATCTGACACCAAAGGGATATAAATGGAATTAGGATATGGAGGGAATATAAAGAAATAGAGCTACTTCGAAGTTCCCTATGAAATGAGGCATGGAAGGGAGCCACTACGAAGAAGTTCCGGGAGTTACGAAGGAAGCTTCGAGCTCATATTGGTCATGGGTTGAGAACGGGAATTGAACTCTATGAGATCGAGTCTCCCGTTGTTCCTCAGTAGCTCAGTGGTAGAGCGGTCGGCTGTTAACCGATTGGTCGTAGGTTCGAATCCTATTTGGGGAGATTTTATTCATTATTGAATTCAGAATGAAGGGGTTCGCTTTGACCGTTAAGAGTAGGTAAGTGGGTAAGCCCTTCCCTGTCTTTTTTCTATCTCGTCCTATCAAATTCTCATTCTGTTCTGCGAAATTTTAGAATCTTAGTCAATGCCTCGGTGTAGGTCCGGGATAATCTCTTGTTCCATAGTCCTGGGGCTATTTACAACTAGCCTGTTAAGAATTCTCGGATGTACTAGCAGTGCATCAAAGATGCAGTCATCGATTCTCCCGAGAGGTTACAATTACCGCGAGCAAACATAAAACATATTAATGACATAAAGGTAAGGCCCATTCCACTTCGACAAAAGACCCACACCCAAGTTCCATAGCTTTGGGTCCGCTATCCCGATCAATATTTTCCTACCCCCAAAGGGGAAAGGTCCTGCCCTTTGGGGTCGGTTATGGGCGAGGGGGGAATCGAACCCCCGACATCGTGGTTCGTAGTCACGTGCTCTAATCTCCCCTGAGCTACACGCCCCATCTCGTCTTCGACTTGCTCGTCTTCGACTTGCTCGTCTTCGACTTGATTTTAGGGAGTACCAGCTTGCATCGTGATTCCTAGCCACGGTCTCCTCTAATCGACTCTGAGCTACAGATCAGTCTGTT